GGTATGTTGGGAGATATCATTATTGCCGAACCTAATTCCTACATTGCATTTGCGGGTAAAAGAGTAATTGAACAAACATTGAATAAAACAGTACCTGAAGGTTCACAAGCGGCTGAATATTTATTCCAGAAAGGTTTATTCGACCTAATCGTACCACGTAATACTTTAAAAAGTGTTCTGAGTGAGTTATTTAAGCTCCACGCCTTTTTCCGTTGAATTAAAATTCAATCAAGTAGAGCGCACTAAGGTCAATTATTTTATTTGTAGCAAACAAGTAGTTAGCTTGTCGGAATTAAAGTAAATAAGAATGGAATTTTCTTTGGTTGGTGACCTAAGATCTAATTGTAGAAAGAAGCAAAAGTTGCGGATAACTCTTTTTTTTTACCTAGATTTCCGATTACTAATTAAGAAGTCTTTATCAAGAAGATAAAAGCGTGAGTTCTTCCTTTCGTGAAATTAGGCAAATAAAACGAATTTCGCCTTACGTAGATAATCAAATATATAAAAGATAGATATATAGCTATCTATAGTTTTTTATCTTTCTGCATTGCCCGAAAATATCATTTTCACTAAAAATCCCGGTTGTGTCGCATTCTAGCAAATCTTTCGATAATTTGTAAGAAACCTTTTAAAATTAGAAGACAAGAACAAAACACAAAGAAATTAAGAAAAATAATATAATCAAAGTTTATTATCATACGTATCTTTCGTGTAGAAAGATGAATAAGTTCATTTATTTAGTTATACATTCCTTGGACTTAGTCTATATACTCACTTAGATATATAGATATTTATTTATTCTAATTTTCAAATTCAATTTATTAATAAAGACCAATTCATAATAATTACAATTTTGAATTATAATTATTATAAAATATGATATAAAAAAAAATAATAACAGGTGCAAATAGTAAATCGAGGTACCCCATTTTATGACAACTTTCACTTTTCCCTCTATTTTTGTGCCTTTAGTAGGCCTAGTATTTCCGGCAATTGCAATGGCTTCTTTATTTCTTTATGTTCAAAAAAACAAGATTGTTTAGATCTGAGGGGACCCAATCTCATCCGTTTTTTTTGAACTTCTACTTGCTAGCATAACACAGAGGTTTATTTCTTTCGGGAAATGGAAATATGGTATGACATGTGATTTCTAAAGGAAAAAGCTATTATGCCTGCAGAAAATGATCTATGGGTAAATAAATTCCAGCTAATTTCAAATAGAGCAGGATCGTTGGATACCTAAAGTTGGTGGATCGATCTGTATATCAATATGTATATTGGGATCAAGGGTATGTTATTAGTTTAGATCTAACCAATTTGATAAATTACTCCTAAGGGTTCACATCAACTAGCACTAGTTTGATGTGAACTAGTGCTAGTTTGATGAAAGTTCCGTTCCTTCGGAAACAAAAAAAAGTAAAAATAATTTGGGGTATTCTCTCAATTCCAATAAAATGAAATCGGATCAAGTATGAGTTGGCGATCAGAACATATATGGATAGAACTTATAACGGGGTCTCGAAAACTAAGTAATTTTTGCTGGGCCCTTATCGTTTTTTTAGGTTCAGTAGGATTTTTATTGGTTGGAATTTCCAGTTATCTTGGTAGAAATTTGATATCTTTTGTTCCGGCTCAGCAAATTGTTTTTTTTCCACAAGGGCTCGTGATGTCTTTCTACGGGATCGCAGGTCTCTTTATTAGTTCCTATTTGTGGTGCACAATTTCCTGGAATGTAGGTAGTGGTTATGATCGATTTGATAGAAAGGAAGGAATAGTGTGTATTTTTCGTTGGGGATTTCCTGGAAAAAATCGTCGCATATTCCTCCGATTCCGTATAAAAGATATTCAGTCCGTTAGAATAGAAGTTAAAGAGGGTATTTATAATCGTCGTATCCTTTATATGGACATCAGAGGCCGGGGAGCTATTCCGTTGACCCGTACTGATGAGAATTTGACTTCACGAGAAATTGAACAAAAAGCCGCTGAATTGGCCTATTTTTTGCGCGTACCAATTGAAGTCTTTTGAGAAAAGGAAATGGGCTTAAGAATGAATGCTTTCTCAGCAGGAGGGAAAAATGCAAGAATCCTTTTTTTCTATAACAGAATTTAACTGAAGTTTAGTCAAAACGTTCATTCGAGCCAAAGCCGATGTATATGGAACAACCATAAAACAAAACTCCCTCTTTTGTGGTTTTTTATGCGTATCCAAATCCATGCAACTCAATTCAAACAAGTAACAAATTGAACTACTAGATTCAATTCATCGGATATATCAAACGATTTCGAAAGAAATAAATTGATCTTTTTTCAATATTTGTTGGAATTGATACTTTAGATGCAGATAAATCCTATCGTGTAAATTATTTCTGTCAATCGATCCTTTATTTATCCTTTCTTTTGTGTTCCATTACTAATACTAACCAATAATGGGTTTTCTTAATAATGATAACTGGCCCATTTCTGTCTTGTTTTACCACTCATTTTTTTATTATCACAATATCTTTATCTCAATTATTCTATTCTTGGATATGGGTAATCGTTGGAATTTTTTCAAAATATTGTATATTTTGATAGAAAAGGAATTCTTTCGTCTCAAAATATCAATAATTCAACAATATTCATTCCTTAAAGTGTCTCCATTCATCGAAAGGAGACACTTTAAGGAATTTGATGAATTGAGAGATCTGGAAACAATATTTTTGATTATTTCTTGATTCGAATTCGAAGTGGAGTCTTAATCTATTTTTGTATTCTTTCTAGATTCACACAAAATCACAAATAAAATAGATTCATAGGTTTGATACCTTGTCTAGAACTCACGGGTAAAAGAAAAGAAATATTCGATCACATAGAGTCGACGAATGAAGTGGGTTAATTAATAATTCACAGACGAAAAATGGAAAAAAAGAAAGCATTCATTCCTCTTTTGTATCTTGCATCTATAGTGTTTTTGTCCTGTTGGATTTCTCTCTCATCCTTTACTAAAAGTATAGAATCTTGGGTTACTAATTGGTCGACTACTGATAAATCCGAAATCTTTTTGAATGATATTCAAGAAAAAAGTATTTTAGAAAAGTTCATAGAATTAGAGGAAATCCTCTTCTTGGACGAACTTATCAAGGAATACTCGGAGATACATCTACAAAAGATTCCTATAGGAATCCACAAAGAAACGATCCAATTAATCAAGATACACAATGAGGATCGTATCCATATGATTTTGCACTTCTCGACAAATATAATCTGTTTTGCTATTCTAAGCGGCTATTCTTTTTTAGGTAATGAAGAACTTGTTATTCTTAACTCTTGGGCTCAGGAATTCCTATATAACGTAAGCGATACAGTAAAAGCTTTTTCGATTCTTTTATTAACGGATTTATGTATCGGATTTCATTCACCCCACGGTTGGGAACTAATGATTGGTTCTGTCTACAAGGATTTTGGATTTGTTCATAATGATCAAATCATATCTGGTCTTGTTTCCACTTTTCCAGTTATTCTCGATACTATTTTAAAATATTGGATTTTCCGTTATTTAAATCGTGTATCTCCGTCACTTGTAGTTATTTATCATGCAATGAATGATTGATAAATGATCCACCGATATAAATCTAATCAAATTAGAATGTTTCTTAATGTGTAGTTCTACATAAGCATTAAAAACTTTCTACCCGGGGGATTTTCATCCTATAGCATTCCAGTAAAATGATTCCAGTAAATAGCAGAATCGTGGATAGGGAACTATACGAGCGACCTACCCAATTTATTGTAGAAATTTTCGGATCAATGATTAGACCATGCAAACTAGAAATACTTTTTCTCGGATAAAGGAACAGATTACTCGATCTATTTCCGTATCGCTCATGATATATATCATGACTCGAACATCCATTTCAAGTGCATATCCCATTTTTGCGCAGCAGGGTTATGAAAATCCACGAGAAGCGACTGGGCGTATTGTATGTGCCAATTGCCATTTAGCCAATAAGCCCGTCGATATTGAGGTTCCACAAGCGGTACTTCCTGATACTGTATTTGAAGCAGTTGTTCGAATTCCTTATGATAAGCAAGTGAAACAAGTTCTTGCTAATGGTAAGAAAGGGGGTTTGAATGTGGGGGCTGTTCTTATTTTACCGGAGGGGTTTGAATTAGCTCCTTCCGATCGTATTTCTCCCAAGATGAAAGAAAAGATAGGCAATCTATCTTTTCAGAGCTACCGCCCTAATCAAAAAAATATTCTTGTGATAGGGCCTGTCCCTGGTCAGAAATATAGCGAAATCACCTTTCCTATTCTTTCCCCCGACCCCGCTACTAAGAAGGATGTTCACTTCTTAAAATATCCTATGTACGTAGGGGGAAATAGGGGAAGGGGTCAGATTTATCCCGACGGAAGCAAGAGTAACAATACAGTTTATAATGCTACAGGGGCGGGTATAGTAAGTAAAATCATACGAAAAGAAAAGGGGGGATATGAAATAACCATAACAGATCCGTCAGATGGAGGTCAAGTGGTTGATATTATCCCTCCTGGACCAGAACTTCTTGTTTCTGAAGGTGAATCCATCAGATTTGATCAACCATTAACGAGTAATCCTAATGTGGGTGGATTTGGTCAGGGAGATGCAGAAATAGTACTTCAAGATCCATTACGCGTCCAGGGTCTTTTATTCTTCTTGGCATCTGTTAGTTTGGCACAAATCTTTTTGGTTCTTAAAAAGAAACAGTTCGAGAAGGTTCAATTGGCCGAAATGAATTTCTAGACTCGCCGATTTATCGACATCAAGTTCGTAAAAAGAAAAAAATTATTGTTGTCGATTATGTATCATCAAAAAAAACTGAAATTATGAAAAACCTTTTATTTACTTGTTCTTGTTTATACTCTTTTTCTACGAGCTTCGCGGGGAATCCCTTGTACCGCATTCCTAGTCATATCATATATAGGTAGATCTTTTTTGGAGGAGACTATTTTATTTGACTTTACCACCGCTTTCTTTGTTTTT